GTCACACGTTCTCCAGGTCCGAAGGGATCCAGTGCCCAACTACCGACTCCTACCGGAATTGCGTTATCTCCGCCGAGCCAGGAATGGCCGTTAGTGGGCGCCCACCACTTTTCGCGGTTAGAGAGGCCCTCTTTAATACATTAAGAAAAGATGTTCACAGGGGCCAGAAAGACTCGGTCATAGGAATTTAGACCACCTACGTGCTGGTAAACGAAAACCACCTCGACCAAACAATGTCAAATCTGGCTTGCCTTGAAAGAATTCACACGCGGCCACCAGCTTTCCCAAAATAAGGGAAGATCTGCTGCTTACTGCTCACGAAAACATCCGACCTATACTATTGTCGTTCACCTATCTTTCAGATCTCTGGTCTTGACCAATTGGCTAAAAAAGAAAAGGGGGAGAGAGAAGTGGGGTGCGCTCACTTCTGCATTTTTGTTTAGGTTCTCGAGATTCTCAATCGTGGGGAGGAATAGTACGTGAATGGAGGTTTTCAGACGAGGGAATCGTTCCTCTAAAAAAAAAATAGGCTAGAATGCTTCTATTGATAGAGCTTTCACGTCTGCGCATAGAATCATTTTATTTTTCCTTTCCATTCAGTTCTTACCATATCATGGGTAGTTGGGTCGGAATCCGCGTGATGGTTCGAGAGTTGTTTCCAATATTCTTCGCATCTCCAGAGAATGTTGCCATTGGTCGTCAAAACAAAAGGGAAAGGGGCCAACAAGTACTCTTCCATGTCCCAGAGGTCTTCGACCCTTGGCATTTCGAATCCCCTTGAATGGCTATGGTTCCGCGACTCAAATGCGTCTGGAGTCGCCAGGTGAGACATTCGGTTCACGAACCGGAAACCTATCTCCACAGCAAGCTCCTCAATTTGACCCGGTCCGTCACGCCGTCCTGAAGAGATAGATTTAGGCACGGGACTGATCCGCCCGTTGGCTTTGCTAAAGCATCACAGTGTAAGGTCCGTGGGTGGCATGCATGGATGTCTTTTTCTGCCTTAGCCATTCCCCCTCCGTAGCTACTTTCATACCAGGATTCTAAACCTTACCCGGTATTGGTGCTTTGGGCATTACGAAATGTGTCTGTTGATGGCCCTGTTCTCTTATCTGTTCTTGGCCGCTGCTGGAGTAAGGGCTATTTCTTTTGATTGAGAGCTGGGAAACCTTAATAGAAATGTGGCCACAAGCCCAGAAGAATCGCCCGATATCCTTCTCACTCATATTTTTTCTTTTGAAGAGTCGTGCTATTCGTAACTAAATCAAAATAAGCAGTACGCTATCCTCAAGTCAGGAAAGCGGAATGCTACCTTCCTTTGCTTCTTTCGGTCTTACCTTTTCTGTCTAGCTCGTTCTCTTAGTCAAAAGCCAAAACGACTCCTTAGTGGCCAAGCCAAGAATCATCGCCCGGTGAGAGCTAAAACCGTCAGGCTGATCTGATCTTGATAGAAAAAGAATACCAAAGACAGATCTTAGTTACGAGAAGAAGGGTATGCTTGGATGTAGTTCATTCTAACCAATGTTGTTGACTTTCGGTCGTGGTACTTTTGCTTGCTATTCAAGCACACTCTCGAAAGGGGAAGATCGAATTAGCTCTGGTTCAATAAGCCTATCTTTCGTAGCCAAGGGCGTTAAGGCTCGACTGAGTCGGAGAGGAAGGCAGAGACTCGAGTGAGAACGAGAGGAGCTGAAGACGGTCTACCGTAAGGTGGAGGGAATGAAAGACAGAATGCCACTAGATCGATGATGAAAGTTGCTATGGTTTAGTAAGAGTGTCCGTGGAGAGGTTCAAGAGTTGCTTTGGTTTCAAGTCAGGAAAGAATCTGACTAAAGGGCTCTATCACCAGACATCTTTGACTGGACTCGGGGATAGACAAGAAAATGCTCACTGACGTCGGGAGGAAATCATCCTTCCGAATTAACTTGTTTAACTCGGCTCCTTGGCAGAGAATCCGCTATTCTATCCAGCCCTTCGCCCATTTCTTGGGGCTCTGCCCGTTCTATCTTATCTAGAATAGTAAATAAACTAATCAGCTCGTAGCAGAAGTCTTGTCTTGACCAGCTATAGAATCCATCCTTGAGGAAAGGAATCTTGTACTGATTAAGCGGGAAGACCGATCTATTTCATTAAAGGGGATTCACAAGCAGGAAAAGATCAATAAACAGAACAAAGGAGCGTAGCAGCTCTCCCAATAGGGAGAAGGGACACTCATCAATTGCTTGTGAAATGCGGATGAGCACGGGACTGGCTTAAATTAATGAATTACCATGGTTGCCGCCGGCTAATAGGGCGAGAAGCGTAATGAGGGATGGACGACGTGAGTGAGAGCCCAGACCATAGCGGCTTTATAGACTTCTCTCTCGGCTAGGATCTTTTACACATTTGGATGAAGCAAAGGATTCGTCCATACCATAGGTAAAGTTTGGAAGACCACGACTGATCCTGAAAGGGCAAAAATAGCATCTCGTATTAACGGAAAGTTCTTACAGTATTTCATGGGTCGGTACAAAATGGAACAAAATCAAGAAAGTTGGGTCGAATGAATAAATGGATAGGGCCCTGCGGCTTCAATTAACTATAAGGAAAGACAAAGCAAGGAGCTTCCGTTCTTAATTTGAATTATTTCCTGATCTAATTAGACGTTAAAAAAATATTAGTGCCGATCCAGGAAGGGTTGCTCCCCCCATGGGGGGATTCTCTATTTTTTCAATGAATCCTAACTATTTGAGTTCTCCTTTATGAAAGGGAGATGTGTGTGTAAAAGAAAGAGTATATTGATAAAAAAAGATTGAGTTTATCCAAGAAGAAATAGAGATGATAAGTTTACCCGTTTCCGTTACTAGAATACCCTGTTTTGACTCTATCGCACTATGTATCATTTGCTAACCCCAAAATCGTCTATCTTGGATTCAAATCGAATTGAAAATGGAACAAAGATATTTACAGCTTGATAGATCTCAACAATTCTATATCCACTTTTCTTTCAGGAGTCTATTTATGCACTTGCCCATGACCATAGTTTAAACCGTTTGTTGGAAAATCCAGGTTATGACAAAAAATAGAGTTTCCTTATTGTGAAACGGTTAATTATTCGAATGTATCAACAGAATCATTTTCTTACTTATGCTAATGATTCTAGCCAAAATCCATTTTTTGGGCGCAACATGGATTCTAAAATGATATCAGAGGGATTTTCATTTATTGTGGAAATGGAGTTTTCTATGCGATTAATATCTTCTGAAGAAGGGAAAGGGATATTCAAATCTCATAATTTACGATCAATTCATTCTTAGAGGACAATTTTTCACATTTGCATTTTATGTTAGATATACTAATCCCCCACCCCGTTCATCTGGAAATCTTGGTTGGGTAAAAGATATTACGATTCTTTCTACGCGAGTATTGTAATTGCAATATGCTACAAATGTTTTCATTTTTTAACAAAAAGAAAGAAATCTTCTTGTTATATAATTTTTATGTATGTGAATACGAATCCATTTTCGTCTTTCTCCATAATCTCATTTACGACCATTTGTTCTTGTCTATGGAAAAATAGAACGTCTTGTCGAAGTCTTCGCTAAGGATTTTCCGTTGGTCAAATATCCTTTCATGCATTATGTTAGGTATCAAGGAAAATCCATTCTGCTTTCAAGGGGGACGGCTCTTTTGATGAATAAATGGAAATCTTACCTTGTCAGTTTTTGGCAATGTAATTTGGACCTGTGGTTTCACTCGCGAAGGGCCCATATAAAGCAATTGTACAATCATTCCCTTTTGGGTTATCTTTCAATTGTGCGACTAAACCCTTCAAGGGTGCGGAGTCAAATGCTCGAAAATGCATAATTAATTAATAATGCTATTAAGAAATTGGATACCCTTCCTCTGATTGGATCATTGGCTAAAGAGAAATTTTTTAACCTATTAGGACATCCTGGTTCGGACTGATTTAGCAGATTCTGCTATTATGGACAGATTGGGGCGTATATGCAGAAACCTTTCTCATTATCATATCGGATCTTCCAAAAAGTATCGAAAAAAGTATATACTTTGACTTTCTTGTGCTAAAACTTTAGCTCGAAAACACATTCGTACTGTACGGGCTTTTTTGAAAAGATTAGGTTCGTTGGAAGAATTCTTCATGTCGGAAGATCCCAAGAGTTTCTTCTCTGGGAGAAGTCGGATTTGGTATTTAGATATTACTTGTATCAACGATCTGGCGAATCAGCAATGATCCATTCTGAGACTATTTAAATGGAAATTTTCTTAAATGAAAATGATAACAATATTTCTATTATTCTGAAATGTTGATGTAGCATGTAAGTAGCTTGTAATTAGAATAGGGGTTAAATTAACAGATTATTCTTTCAAGTTTTTCTAAAAAAGCAACTGATGTATACATAGGGAAAGCCGTGTGCAACGAAAACTGCAAGCTGGGTAGGGGTGTTTACTTAGTTTAACAAGGAAATTTTCTACTCCATCCGTGGGTTCGAATCCCGGGCAACCCACTATCATATCGAAATTATATGTATAGAAATCTTTCTTTTTTCAATCCATTTCATTTACATCGAATATAGTTAGATCGATATTGGTTGACACTAGCATATAAGTCATGTTATACTGTTGAATAAGAAGTCCTCCATTCTCTCTAAATAGAAATAGAGAATGTGTGCGCTTGGGAGTCCCTGATGATTAAATAAAGAAAGATTTTACCATGACTGCTATTTTAGAGAGAGGCGAAAGCGAAAGCCTGTGGGGTCGCTTCTGTAACTGGATAACTAGCACTGAAAACCGTCTTTCCATTGGATGGTTTGGTGTTTTGATGATCCCGACCTTATTGACCGCAACTTCCGTATTTATTATCGCCTTCATTGTTCCAGTAGATATTGATGGTATTCGTGAACCTCTTTCTGGATCTTGACTTTACGGAAACTAGATTCTTTCTGGTGCCATTATTCCTACTTCTGCAGCTATAGGTTTGCACTTTGACCCAATCCGGGAAGCGGCATCCGTTGATGAATGGTTATATAACTTAGGTCCTTATGAACTAATTGTTCTACACTTGGTGTAGCTTGTTACATGGGTCGTGAGTGGGAGCTTAGTTGGGTATGCGACCTTGGATTGCTGTTGCATATTCAGCTCCTGTTGCAGCTGCTACCGCTGTTTTCTTGATCTACCCAATCGGTCAAGGAAGTTTTTCTGATGGTATGCCTCTAGGAATCTCTGGTACTTTCAACTTCATGATTGTATTCCAGGAGAAAAACCTTATGCACCCATTTCACATGTTAGGCGTAGCTGGGGTATTCGGCGGCTCCCTATTCAGTGCTATGCATGGTTCCTTGGTAACTTCTAGTTTGATCAGGGAAACCACAGAAAATGAATCTGCTAATGACCCTTTTCTTTTTGATTTTACAATTGGGTCCAATTTGTATATTAAAAAGATTACCAATTTCTCCGCCGATTCCTTCTAGCCGAGCCTCTCGGTCTGTCATTATACCTCGAGAAGTAGAAATAATTACAATTCCCATCCCGCCTAAAATTCGAGGGTCTGAAGATCTTCAAAACAGGGTCTATTCCGCAGCCCAACTTGCTCCTATGTTATCTACTTTTGGCTTAAATCGGGCCATTTCCATAAAACTCGAGTTACAAAAGTACTTCTCCATGAAGTTTAGATGCAAATGAATAAAAACCATCTTTCTTTAGGGGACCTTTTTGGAGTTCGTAGTGGGTAAGGACACGGTAGCTCACTGAACGAAATCCATTTCATTTAGTAGGGATTTCCCGCCCCGGCGTAGTAAGAATCAATAGATTCGCCAACAATGCTTTTTCTTATTTCTAACGAGTTAGCCAATCCACTTCTTGTCTGAACTTTGGTAGGCCAAGGTGTAAACGAACATAGATAAGCTAACCAGCATACTTTCTATGTTGAATAGAGGGCTGCTATCTTTCTTTTTGAATGAACTTCCCTCCAACGCAAAGCAAGAGAGGCTAGCGAATAAGCAGACGATACTACCCAACCGTCAGTCAAGTCCCAGCTAGCAAGTCAAAGTCTTCGTTCCTATGTTTGAATCAGCGGGGCTTCCCTCTGTCCTAGTTCCAGAAAGTCCCTTAGCCAGACTAGCTTCTTATCTTGTTTACCTACCTTGTTCCGCTAGCCCAGTAGAGAGAAGGAGTCTAAATAAGAGGCCTGCCCTTTAAGTTGGTCCTATTCCGTGCAAGCTTTCTCATTCTTTGGGTCTAATCCTACCAGACCTTTGTACACCGAAGGTGGCTAATCCCTCCTCTTTTTATGATATGCCCTTCTTTGGTCAGAATAGAGACATAGAAGAAGAGTTCACACTGAGTCGATTCTCTTGGGGGCACGTAAGAACCCTGAAATCACAACCAAATAAAACAAACTTTGCTTAGAAAGTAGAACAAAACTACATTTATGCGAATACGGTCGGACCCACAAGATTTCTCATGCGATCAAAGAATGGAAGAGGGGCTTTCCCTACCAACACGTCATATATATTTAGTGTTTTCCTGCAATAAGGGCGATTACTTAGCCAGGCACCAAGTCATTCCCTGTACCTTAGTTTCCCCCGTATGGAGCCACCGTCGCAGTATAACCATGGCATGCGGGCTCGTACTCTACATCGCGTATTCGACTGGCGCTCGAGTATGCCTTCATCGCACTAGTGTCACTGTGGTAGTTCACACCGCTCTTCATCTTCGAGAGCTCTCTACGGGTAGCCGCACTTTAGTGGGTTCCGAATCCGTTACAGGACAGTAGCAATCACAGCTTTCTTGTCCCTTGTTTGCGTAATTTTTTCATTCATCTCGAACTGTCATCCTCTTCCCGGCTCGGAGCGCTAGCCTCGTGGTGAATTACTTCGGCGTTGAGGATGCTTTTGCATTCGAGCTCAAAAGGCTTTCTGTGATCACTCTACAATAAAAGGGAACCTGCTTTATCTCCAAGTTAGTCCTCACTTTTTTATGAACAAACTAGGGAACTTAGTAGATTGAATCCTATAAGTCAAGGGAGTGCTTCCCGTAAGGAGAGACCGGTTCTCAACTGTCTTCCCTTTCCTCACTCATTCAACAAAGATTTGAACCTTGGGGATAACCATTACATTAGCATTGAGCGGGGGTTAGTGTGCTGGTCGGGCGAATCGACCCCGGATGTAGTCATGTTAGTTTTGCTTTCTCTGATGCATGACGAACCGGGTAACCAAAGTCGCGATCAGAATGAATGGTAGTTCGCTGGGCCTGTCTTTTGCTCCCAGAGGTGCTGGTTCGAATCCAGCTCGTGACAAGGCCTTGAAAGCTGCTTTCGTTCTATTCTACTTGAGCTTTCCCTAAAAGCTACAGTTTACCAGGTGGAGCTAAAAAGAGGAGGATGCAAAGGGACGACTCATTTCACTGTCCTAGACCATTTCAAGGTCGTCTTAAGTATAGAGTTCTTGGAAACCAACCAAACAAAGTTCGGTTTACAGCCAGTAGCCACGTTATATACAAAATTCTCGGTCCAGTCGAATGCGAGCCCAGCTAGCTAAACCAGTTCCAGAATTCATTCATGAATCTCAATCAAATCAATGGTTGCTGATGGCCCGATCCCCGATAAGACGGACAAGAAAGAAAATAGGGGCAGCTAACAATCAGTCCTACTTCTCAACCGGTTAACCATAAGGGCATGGTAACAATGTTACAATTACTCTATCAAAAACGAAAATAAAAAAAGACAGGAACGAATGGCACAAGTCATGTACAAGAGAGAAAATCAAAAGCACTACCCAACCTCTGGAGAAGCAAGTCAAACTTCTGGATGCTTAACAACCACACCCTTTCCTTGTGCAGAAGCACCCTCCAGTCATCTGCGGTTAGCAAGAACACGGAAACATACTTTTTATAGAGGCTAGGAAATTCGTCTTCGGTTCGGTACCGTATGGGATCAAGATGCCGCTGATCACCCCTTGGATTCTTTTTTGCTAACTCAAAAGAGTACTAGGCTTCGATCTATCCATAATCTATTTGTCATTTTTGATATTAGTTTGTAGTTTTTTATCGAGTATGAAGAAGGGGATGAGGCTGGAGATGATCTTGATTCTGACAGTGAACAGGTGGTTGAACCTCAAGCTACAGTCTCAAAAAGAATTAATAGATCTATGTCTAGCCAACTTGCATTTGATTCTACTAATGTTTCTAATGTTTAGTTGCCTAATCTGGAACTCTATAGGTACTAAGGTTAGGAAATTAAGAAATACAAAAATAGCATAATCCTGCTCTTGTGGCCATTCTTGAGCCCAAGCAAGATGGTTCAAAGCTACCTAGAAGGTCATTGCAATCCTTTGAACTTTGGTTACTTTTTTCTTTCTGATGAAATGGAGGTGGAGGTGGTATTGTGATCAAGCCATCTCTGTTCTTGTTTCTTTCAATGGTCTTCAAATGTCATGTTTCTGTGGTGTATGCTAAATGTTCAAGGGCTGAGATAATTGAGTTGTGGAATCATCTCATTTCTCAAGATATCACTGGTCCTTGGGTTGTTGGAGGGGATTTCAACATTGTATCTAGCTCTCATGAAAAGGCAGGGGGTAGTATGGAAGAATCAGGATCACATTGGAGTTATAACCAAACTGGAATCACCAACCATGGATTGATAGCAGGGAATCAATTGATTCATCGTATGAAGCTAAAAAAATCCTGTCGACGGCTAGTGGGAGAGCCGGTTCGTAGCTTCTCTTTCTATTTCTTTATATAGGTAGCTTCTCTTTCAATACTGAGAATTATTTTCCTTGTTCACTTGACGGAGGGCGACGAGGCAAGGGGGAACTTTTCTATCGGGTAAGGAGACAAATTCTGAGTTCATGCCACCTTTCTTTTGTCAGCCCTTTTTCCCTATAACCTACTTTCTATCTCTAAGTCGAAGTGCAGATTCTACCGTACTCTGTGCAGCTATCTCGTCCTCTTGGACCTTTATTCGCTCGTCCTGCTCATTAAAAGAATCCGTTTTCACTCCTGGAGCAAAGGCAGGTTTGTCTACGAGAAGAGAGAACAGGCTTGAAAGGGCTGGCCCCTGCTTAACTGACTCGTAGATCAGGACGAGAATGAACTATCTCACAAAAGACTGTAAAAGAATGCCTGGAAGCCTTTCTTGTCTGCCAGAACTCAGATACGTGGAAATGCTTTTTCTTTTGGAATATATAAATATCCGCTTTAAGGGAAAGAAAGCACGCTTTGACTAGCGAGTCCAACTCAGGGCTCTAACCTCCCCAGAAAGAAAGGGTCCATCTAGGCCAAATACAGGACCTCCTTTTGTGCCATTGTACAGAAAAGACGACGTACTTGACTCAGTTGATTCAGTCGGCTTAGAAGTTGCGACTTTCATCTTAAGAAAGCAGTCGGAGGTGTTTAGGTTTAATGCAATCCTCTGTGGTTGAGGATTTGATCCCCATACTTGACTGATCTGCGGGTAGGATTTGTTGTCCCTTTAATGCAATCCTATCTTACATTCCCACTCCCACGAAATAGGTGCCCAAGCCTGCTACTTTAGACTTTCTTTGAGGAAGACTTTCGTCATTCCCTCGCCAGGAATAGATCCCGCCCATGACTGGGCAACGTCGGCGTGCTGCCTTATTTCGTTCGTAGGTATTAGCACTACTCGACAGGCTCTACCCCGTATTCATCTACCCCCTCTTACATGGATCCACGGCAGGTGCCTGCTCTTTCACTTTAGTAAGAATAGGAGGATTCCCTATAACATCACTGAGTGTCCACCGGCTACCACCTTTCGGTAATAGGATTAAGACGACCGCTTCCGCTCCATCTGCTCCATCGCCTATTTCAAGTTCAAGTGACCCCGCCAGCGCATATGCATAAAATCAAGATAGACATGGTCTCGACCTTTCTTTGCAGTTCTAAAGAATTCTCTGTAGACGAGAGGAAGCTCCGCTCCAACTCCAACAGGAGGAAAATAAGACCGGTATAATATCATCGTATTCGTATAAGAGTCAATGGCGCTTGTAGATGCCTACTTCCCCTTTGCTTCTATGGGACCTTTTTCAACAGGTCAGTCTTTAGGCGCTTTCGGGCGGCGGCTAAATATGCTCCTCTCCAAGGTTTCCCATTATTCTCTTTCTTCACCTGTCGCCTCAACGGCTTCTTGTGCAGACTCTGGATACCTAGATCCGTACGTTCGTGATCATATTGGTGGTTCCACCTATCATTAGCACCTGTAGTAACATCTGCCCTAACCGGACTAAGTTCTTTCGCTTGATCACCCTCTTTCATCTGGAGACGCAGTATTCTATTAGAGAGAATTCGCAAATGTGGAGAAGTCTGGGGCACCATTGAATGGTTGAATTTGATTTCACTCTTGCAGACCTTAGCAATTGCTACTTATCTTGAAAGTTCTCTCTTGGAAGCCTTTGAGGCTGTGTACTTTCGATTTCTCTTTGAAGATTGGGAAAAGTAGTGTAATTCGTAAGGCAGTTCTCATCTATCTTCGGAAGACTCAAACTTCAACCTTTGTGAACGAGACCAAAGCTTCTTCTTGTAGGCTTCTTAAGAGTCAAAGATATTGAATAGTCCTGCCTTTTCTTTCTTTTCAATGGATTCTTTTTCATAATCGGTTTTGTGATCTAGTAGTATTAGCCGAGCTTCGTCCTATGCAACTGTTGATCCTCACGTTGAAGCAGGGAAATCCTAGCCCTTGAAAGCAAGCAGCCCACTTCGGACTCGCTCACAGGAGAAGCACGGACCTTTATATCCTTCGAGAAGACTAAGCTAAGTAAGGGTGAGCTCTTACTTAGAGCAATTGACTCTACCCAACAGGAACTAGTAAAGGATATTCTTTTGAATAGAAAGAAGATGCAAAGTGGGCAAGGTGTACAGTCAAGACCTACTTACTAGATTACTAGATTGAATTATTTATGTGACACGTCTATCTTGATTATATTCTAGTGAATTTACCGGACAGCAGCTCTCGGAAGGGATCTTCCGGGAACTCCATCTCAGATCGGATAACCCGGTCGACCAATTGAGAGAAGGGCTTCTGGTTTCAAAAGAAGCGTCAGCAACCTTCAATAAGGAGATCGGAAAAGGCTAGTCAGGGCGGATCAGCATGCCTCATATATACATCACATCGACGATCGCCTGCTCTAAAGAAGCTATATCAATTCACAACATTGTGCCAACCTCTTTAGTTTTGCCAACCACAGGCGCTCTCTCTATGGCCGGATTACTCCCCTTTCCTTTTTTCTTCCCCAGCAAACTACTCCTTCACTACATATCTACGGGTAGCTTCAATGTGCCCATGGGCTAAGGTGGAATTAACGAAAAAAATAGGAGGAATTTTAATGATTGATTTCGCTTTCATTGTAAAAAGCTCGGTTTACTCTTGCTAAACCGTTGCAGTGCCAGTTCCTTTTGCTGAGGTTTCAACCTTGGTTTCCTTCCTTAGCGGCCTTCTTTTCCCGTTCCTGATCTTTCGGATCAATAGCTATTGAATAGGCAGCTAGAATGGAAGAATCCCTTTTTGATCTTGAACAACCGATTCCAGTTTATTCGAGATCTTCTATATTCTATAGATGATAAAACAGCCAATTGCCTATTCTTTTTTATTCATTAGAAAATTGTTTACATAGTTCAGTTCCGCTTGTATAGGAAATAGTGCGTCATACATTTTACACTAGGGGTTTTACGATTACCCTTTCATTACTCGTATTCCACCAAGCGTATCGTATAGAGCTTTATCCTATTCAAAGATCAGCCCCCTGGCCTCGGATGTCCATATAAAGGACACGACGGGCATGAATACCCTCTTTAACTTCTATTCAGTCTCCATCTTTATCTGATCTGATCCGAACTCCGGAATCAGTCTGTCGGGCTCTGTAGAGCGTTAGAACGCGTCTTCTGGTCCTCATGTGGATTCCCCATCTGATTCATTAAAGGTTTGTTTTCTCAGTAACGCGGGATCTAGTCCATGAAAGAAAGAGCTTCAAAGGGCGGATGTTCTAAAGATAGCCGCAGCTTTCGGTCTCCTCGGTCACAGGTCTATTGTATGTAGTGAACATGGCCCAGCGCTAGCATTGATAACCTCTCTCTTGTCGTCCGGCAAGCCATCTCCTTAGCCCATGAGTAGAAGCAGGCGAAACAGGAGTGGGAGCTGGTGTAGAAAGCGAATCTTCTCATTCAACCCCTACAAAAAGAGTCCCCTATTCTAGAGGAGGAGTTCCGTTGTGTCCAGTCATCGTCTATTCAACTCAAAGAACTTGACTTTGAGTTTGATTAGCATAAACCATTAGTTCCACTGCTTTCCCAAGAAGGATAGGAGATGGATCAGACTCTTCAGCGGCAAAGAATGTGAGCAGCCCCTATTCATACTACTAGCCGTAGCTGTGGTTGTGGCCAAGAAGCAGGCAGGGAAAGAGCTGATATCTGGAAGTTCCATTACTAGATCTTTAGAAGGGGCGATAGAAGAGATATGCACTTTCTATCTAACTGATGCGAAAGGATTGGGTACCAAAAAGCAAAGGATCACCACATGGGGGTTTAGGCCCACTTCTCCTCCTTAAGTAAGGGAGGTTTTCTATGCTTAGCAAGTCTAGTCAAAGTCTACTCTCCCTTTAGACGGTCCCTGGTCCTTATGCAAAAGAAAAGGGCTGATCTTCAAAGCTAAGGTCTTAGAATCACTTAGTTATTAAGCTAAGGAAGAGGCTACTTCTTCTTGATTCTGACCTTCTTTTTCGCCCGCTAATCAATGCATAGGCCCATCGACCCATCCTTCTTCTTTTGGGAAAGCCTATGGGGCTTTGTAGGGCTGGATATAAGCATCATCCAGCAGCTCCTTTTTCTCCTTTCTGAGCTCTTCCAACTCCGGTGCTTACATTCTATAAGGCGCCTTCGCTGTTGGCTTAGCTAGAGGCTCCAGCTCAATCTTATGATCCACCTCCCTACTAGGCGGCAGCTTCTTAGGCAAGTCGGAATGGGATCACGTCCTTGAACTCATAAAGTAGTCCAACTATTTCCTTTTTCAGCCGTATAGAAGTCTCTCCCAAGTCCTCACTCTTCTAAGCACGCAAGGCAGCCAAGTAGGTGACCTCTCCCTTCCCTCCTTCTGCATGGCTTCCAGCATGATGGGGCCCATTTTCTCTTTCTCGCTAGGGCGTTTCGGGAAGCATAGAAGATCCTCCTTCCAAGATGCGGACAGTAGGAAGGTATGGTAAAGGTAGCTTGCTTACTAAAGAATTCCATGCCAATGAGAAAGTCAAAGTCATCCATAGTAAGGCAGAGAAAGGTCTACCTTAGCGCTACATGTGAAAAGGTCTAGCTCCAGGCCGCGAACTACTCCATCGACAGCTTAGGCCTTGGAATTCAGCGTCTTCAACCAGCCTTTACTTCCTAACCTTCAAGCCAAGTCTCTTTGCCTCACTAGTACGGATGAAGTTCAGAGTGCTACCCCTATCTAGATGGATAATTTCCTCATGATATGGGCTGTCCTGCCATTGACCTTTCCCTCGACATAGATGAGATCTCAATCTCCAAGATTGGTAGGCAGTGGATTGGCCTTCAAAGCATGAATAAGCTTGAGGCAAGCCATACTAGCCTGATATCCTGTGACTGGGCTGGGCCTGGGCAGTTCGGAAGAAGGGTCTCGTCAAGACCTCTTGAAAATAAACGAAGGGGAAAGGAAGTTGATGAATGGCAGAAAGCCATGAGCCTAGTCGATGTCATCTTCCTTGTTCTCTTCTTATTCTACATCCTATTCCTATTACAAAAACTATGGCAGCCAAGAGCGCTGCTTAATCTCTGAATGTTTAGATGCTTCCTGTACTGACCGATAACATCCACGTACTTATACGTAAAGCTGCACTTCCCGCGCTATTCCGTGGTTCAGTAAGAGAAGGCGATCCCTTCTCAATACCTTACCGGGAGATTTCCCCTTGAAGTTGAAGAGGATTCATGCCTCGAATGCGCTCTTTTCATAGTCTAAGATATCCACGCACAGAGACTAGGCTGCACATGAAAAGGAAAGCACCTTGACTTCCAAAGCCCCTATTGATGCCGGAACAGCCCTTGCCCATAAGTCACTCGACTGTTAGGAGAGGGTCTCGTTCTGCCGCATTGATTTCATTTTCTTTAGAGGTTAGGAATCCAAATGTGAGGTGAGCTAAGTCATTGGCTGGAGCTGGTCCATCTAAGGAAGCAGATCTATCTGCTTAGGATTGTAATTGAACCTATAATTCTCTAACTTAATGAGAAAACCCTTTCTTGAACTATATCATAAACAGATCTTTGACTAACCGAAAGAATTGAATCCGGTAAGGAATCAATAAGATCAGGGGAAATGTAGGCATAACAACTGCTATTTCATCTGCAGCTCTTGCCGTTGAAGGATGAAGTCTTGCTTTAACCAGGCCACAGGGACAGCTTTTCTTGCTAATCTGGTGATATCGTAGTCAAGGTAAGTAGCCAAGCCAAGAGGAATCGATTTAGCAGTCCATACCAGGCTCCAGGTAGATTGAGGAGTGACCGGCAGTGAATGCCCGGTAGCAAAGGAAGAAGGGACTCCACTTTTCTGACGAAGTAGGAGCGGAAGCTAGAGAAAAGAAATGCTGACCTATCAAAGAATAAGGAATGTGCCCTTAGCACAATCAGATGTGCGGGGATTGCTATCAAACTCCTACCCTGGCTTCAAACGGAAGAGAGATCCTTTCAAGCCCTCCTCACCCAACAAGGGTAATGATTCTCATCATGCGGGGTTATTCAAAGACTAGGCAATTCGCCCGACACAGGGAGTCAAACTTCCACTGGGAGTACTACTTCAGACACGGCAGGTTGGAAAGGCCCAGGCCAGCCCTTTCTTGAATGCCGCTTTGATGCCTCGATCTCGTCAAAGGCAGATTGTAAAGTTTTATTTACTAGTAGTAATTGCAGTACGAGACCAACTCCTCTGTGACCGTCCTGGCCTTGACTTTATCCGTTCTGGACTCCACTAAATATCTTGGGCAGTTTAATACAGCCGCTGAGCTTCAAGTTTTTCATTTCCCTTACAGAAGGTCTAAAGCGCAAGACGAGCGAAGGGGAACCTTAGATCTTGTGAGTTATTGTGTTAGAAGCCTTATCAGCATAAAGAATAAAGAAAGTATGAGATTTGAGAACAAGAATTCCCTGAAAGTGTTCTAGCCTATCTTCAACTTACGTATAATGGAAATAAACGAATAAGCTCAAGGATTTCCTTACACTAGACTAGAGATGATTCATGCCCCATCTAGCATGATATTCTTATTCACGAGAACGAGCCCCTCTTCTTGCAATATACGATTCGTTCACATCGGATGCTTAGCGGGATAAAGGCTCTTTGAGGGAAGAATGCGCTCTTAGTAGTAATCCCTATCCTATGCAGAAGACGATCCGCGGCATTCAACTGAATGAAGATGGCATGAAGACGATTGCTGCTCTCCTTGCTTAGCTTGTGGGAAACTCGCTCTTATAATAGAATCCTTTCTCTTATATACGATGCTATGTCCGAGAATAAGAGATCAGACTTGCCTTTCTGACTGTCTTGCTCTTGCCTTGTTAATGGACGAGTAAGAAATATCTTTCCCTTGATGGTGTCAGGTGCAGATGGAATTGAATCAGAAGACAGAAAAGATATTGAATCAGCTCTGGGACTTTCAGGAAGCGAAAGCGAAAGGAAATGTTTCGAACTAAGGAACCGAATTGATAGCCTATCCCGTGAATAAAGACTGACGCTGGACTAGCAGCCTCGCCTATCCAAACTAGTAATTAAATTCCCCCTGGAAAGGTGTCGAAGGAATAGAAGACAAAAGCAAGTTCGTGCCACCTTAGGATTTGAAGTTACCTCCGAAATAACCATAATACGGGCTTTCCATTGTTCGAGAATTCCCTGCAGTAGAAGAGGAGGCATGCCATGCCAGCTTTATGGATTCAGTCCAGTTGTAACTGGGGCGGAGGCCTCACCCGTTCAGGAATAAATAGGGTGAAGGGACATAGCGCTTAGCCAACTTACCCGGAAGTCAGAGACGCGTCCCAAAGGAAGTCTGAGTTCCAACACGCACAGTGAAGTCTTCCCAGCAATCGGCATAGTTCGCTCCAGTCCAGACGAATCAGCTCGAAACGTGCTTTCACTCAACAGGAAAAGTAAGCCAAGCAAAATCAAAAGAGAATGGTTCGCACGACTTCGGTTGTGAGAGAGAAGGATCACTTCGACCGGGCCTGAATCACCACTCGCTCCACCTGAACCAGTATGCTTCAGAATACTGACCCAATCTCGATTTTGAAGTCTTAACATCACAACTAAAGCGGCCCGCGAACGATCCTTGAATCCGACTTCTCCTCCCCGGCTGACTGGCTGAGTTGCATTTGGTATGGTAGGGATGAAATGGTTTTCAATCAAAGTCTGGATGTAGTTGGTGAAAACCGGCGGATGAAGAAGCCCTAACAAAAGCAGGGATCATTTTCTAGTTATAGAAGGCAGATATCTCACCCGATAGAAAGAAGCTCGACTATGTCATTAGTCAAGGGCTGAAAGTCAGATCTTAAGGCCAGCAAAACTTTGTTTTCAGGTCAGAAAAGCTGTACCTTGACTATACCTAAAAGACCTATGCAAGCCGGGCAACCTAGTCCCATAAACATGAACTAGACTAGCTCTCACAAGCTCACTCACGTACGCACCTACGGCAAGGCTTTCACCGCAAGCCATATTGATCGCTCAGCCAACAAGAGGACTAGATTCGAGCCGCGAGGTTTTAGTTCTGACTTTCACCTTACTTTTTTGTAAGGGGGCGGGCTATCACATATCATTCCCGAAAGCAGCGGCTCCCCATAGAAAGAGTTAGGGTTTTGGTTACCTGCCTACTCCTCGAATGGCTCAACATCATCCTATTCCAAGTTATTGCAACCACATAGTTTGCAACAAAGCCTCATTTCATAACAACAAGATGGCCACACCAACCCTTTCGTTGGCCTATCACTCTGTCTATTCCTTTTGTTCGTCAAATAGCTCGGTTTATAGGTAGGTATAGCTTACTTTCGTCTTCGAGTAGAAGGGATAGAGCCTTTATTGTTTGAGAAAGTATGAACTAATGCCTGAACAAAAGGAGGGTTCACTTGAATTTAAAGACAGCTACGGACTTAAGACATCCGGCTGCCCATGCACTTCGGGTCAACTAGAAAGAACTAGATGCTTCAGAGATTGAGTTGGGGGGCAGGCTCCGAGGGAAGCATTTCTCCACATAAAAAAAGACCATACAGCCATCAATGCCCGCCGACTACAACAATGGGAGATGGTTGCACGTTAGCGTCCTTCGCCCCCCCTTACTTAACTTATTCCCTCCTTCTGGACGCTGAGTACGCTTTCGTAAAAGCCTTTCGAATTCCGCAATCAAAGAACTCCCTTTCAAAAGATATTTGTCTCGAAAGAGACTTCTCTTCTATACGACTTTGCTTTGATTTTCTTTCTCAAAGATGAAGTCAATAGAGTCTTTTTCTGATAAAGGCATGAATCTGACTCCGGATCATGGTTAAGCTATGGAAGACCCCCTTTTTTTACACATTAGAGTAGGGTAAGCTGACTATCTCGCTGCTCTTGCTGGGGATACGAACTATATCCCATAATTCGTATTCCAATTAGTCGAAGACTTTGGGCTCTTGGGGGACAGTCTCTGACTGGAATAGCTTTCTATATTATATAAAGGAGAGGCTCGAGAAAATAGAATCCTATTTATCCATTGACGATTCAGTCCTTGATTCTTAGCAAAAAGGAAGAATCGAGGCAACGTTAGTTGTTCATCGGCCAAGGGAGAAAGAAATGGCTTAGCCAATGATGGATTGATTGACCAAAGATCGAAACCCGACTTACTTGGTCAGGCATTTTCGCCGATCTAATGAGAAAGATTCCGTCTTTGATCCATTACTTCTGGGGAAAACATTTCTTTTGAGGCAACTGCACTTGGTCAGTAGAACATAGTCTCGGCTGGACCTACATCCCCAATGTTATGGTTGAGCAGGTCTCGCAGCTAAGGGAGAAGGGGACCTCTTTCGGAGCAAGCTAAAGAGCCCTTCCTTTATATCGTCGCTTTCCGGTAAGGCACTCGATGAAACCTATCCATCCCAACATGCAAGCACGTCGTAAGTCTCTTCGAGCCTTAGTTTTTGGGGTATTTGAGCTCAACTGAAACTACTTAAGTTGTTTCGACGTCTGTGTAAGCGTATGATTCTTAAGATTCGGCTTTTGAAACAAGAGCTTCGGATTTTGCGGATAAAACAGTTAATGCGTATGATTCCTAAAAGACTACCTACCTACTAAATCATTCCTTCCCCGCCCTAAGCTAAGGGATGACAGCCTCATTTGAATACGGTTGCTTCTACTTGTGCTACCGCTTTTACTTTGACGAATGAAAGATCGACCCCCTCACTCAAAAGCATCAGAAGAAGAAAAATGGGCTAAATTAATAGGAGGGTGGAAGTAGGTCTTTCTTACTCGTAAGCCCAAGCAAGCAGTCAATTCAGTAAGTAAGTATAGCCTAGTTAACCACTGTAGAGCCCATTGATCGAACTTTGACAACTCTACCCACTTCTCTCACCTTTCTTTGTTCGCGAGTACTCGGAGTCGATTCATAACGAGGCGGCGTCGTGTCTATCTATAAACGTTCGATTCACTACGCTTCCATGCGGGCGCTTGCCCATTATGAAGTTCGTGTAAGAATACTGTTCTAAGGCATCAAATAAAGACTGATAACCATCCTCCTTATGTCACTACTACTTACCGGGGTTGACAACCTTTTGAAACCACTTACTTACACACACTTTAAATACTTGTGCTTCTTGTCCTTACACTTACTAAAAGGCCACTCCCCTTGAACTAAAGCAGCTCCTCGGCATTCCAGCTCTGCCTGTCCGCTCCCCTTTACCTTTTTTACCTTTACAGTAAGTAAGAATTAGCATTAGGCCTTAAGGCACTTGCAATTGATCTTCAATATCGATTGGTGCTCAGGATCGACTGTAACATCGAGTGTGAAAAGGCCCAAAAGAATTGACATTGTCTGACTTGCATCTGAGTCAGACCCCTTATTGACAGTCTGTGGACTAGCGAACGAGAGCTTGAAGGTCACTCGCTTCAGTCCTCATCTCCATTCCACTTCGAAAGAATAAAAACCTCGGATCTATCCTCCTCTTCATTTCAATTCTCGCTCGTTTTCGTTCCTCAATTATTCATATATTAAGTGTTCTCTTTCATAGCTCAAGCTTGTTGGCAGGACCCGATCTGTTGATCGCTTGAAGGTCTGCTTCCATCTTTCTTATCTCTTTCCCGAGCGGAGCAGAATTTCTTCTTTACGGGTATGACATTTGACTTTAGATGAACCAAAACGCATTGAGTTAACTAGAGGTGCCGGTGACCAGGACGGTCAGTCCTTCGATCAATCTTAGCTGATAGAATATATCGAGAACGGCTTACAACATTTCATTTGTTGCGTGGCCCTGACATGAGGTTTCCGACTTGATATGTTTATTTATGATCTTTGCTTGAATTGAATGTTGGCCGACCTTCGTACTTGACCGAAATAAAAGAACAGTGCTGGCGAGCTTACCAGAACCTTCTCCCGCAAGAAGAGTTTGACTTGGACAAGTTCATGATATGAAGAGCCTTTAGATGAAGAAGGCCCTACTAATACAAGTACAAGTCAAGGAGAGGAAAGGACTCAAGATCCCGAGACAACAACGGGTGAAGGTACTAATATAAGCCTTCAATCCCAACATTGGGCTTGATATGCTTTCTCTTCCATTTATTAAGATAGATATTCTATTTTATTTTAGGCCATGAAGAACGAGAGAGCTCATTTCATTCATGGATTGCCTCAAGAGAGGACTCCAACAGGCTCGCAGAAAGAAGAGATCCAATTACAACTTCCATTGAAACACAGGAGCTGAACATTACATTCTTCTCTAGGAAGGCAGAACGCATGACAGAAGATATGAGACAGGGCTTGCGGAAACACTACAAAGGGCAGGAGTGGACCAAGAGCCAAAGAGTTCTACCAAGCAAAGTATATTGTGCCTGTAAGATCGTTAGCTTGTTAGCTTATTAGAAAGTCAAACAACTGGCTATGCAACTCCAGGAGATGAAAATACAACTCTTTCTTTAAATTCTTTAGAAAGGCACTACAACTCGATTAGATGGGCTTTCAACAGGAGGAGCTTACCTTTAGCTTAAGACTCCAATTGGGCTTTTTACTTTCTTGAAAAAGGGACAGCTCTCACTGGAACACTCGCTGTAACAAAACAAGGGATGAAAGCACTTCACCTGAACCGACGTAGAAGCACTGATTAGAATAGCCCGGAGAGTTCTTGCTGCCCTTAGAGGTATGAGAGACTTCCACAGGTTTTTTGGCTTACTTTGCTTTCTAGCTTACCCGAGAACCTTCGACGTCAGATGGTGAAGACTTAGAATCTCCCTCCAAGCATAGGGAGACCTGGAAATAGATACTCATAAGCACTCAAGTAATATGAGAGATTTTCTCAATTCACTCAAGGAATGGAAATGGCACGGGTAATCCCTTATGATATATGAAAAAAAACTTTATTAAACTGAACAGGCTCTAGCCCTTGCCTTAGTCCTCTCTTGCTCGCTTGAAAAATAAGTAGAAATAGCCTAAGATCCTTTGCTTTCGTGTCGGCTTTATTGCGTAAGGAATCTAGCTTTCAAACTGACTTGCTCGCCTAAGGACTGCAACAGGTTCGTTAGATTAGGGGTTTGCTAGATCAGAAGTCGAATTGCCTGAACCATCACTGGCGATAAAAACGACTCTCCCTGCCTTGAATAATAACTGTAACCTGGCTTGAACTCTAACCTTGCCTGAAATGAAAACTAGCTTTCTATAAGCATTTTGCTTGTCCCACAGAAAGGGACGGAGTTGCTCGACGACTAATCAATAAGCAAGGAGAGAGACATCTTAATCTTAGGAAAGGGTACTTTGAAAAGAAACCTATAAAAAATTCAATCGTATAAAAGCGAGTTGCTCCCCTGGATCGACAAGCAAGGAATTAGGAAACTTATCCTTTTGCTGCATTTAGAAGGGCTTGCGTAATTGGAAGTCTTACAAAAAAAAGGAATAGAATATTATGGAATGGCCTTAAGAAGGACTACAATTTATACTGGTTATGGGTAGGCAACTACTTCTTAAGCATAATATGAAGCCGAGACTACCACTAGATAAATTACCCAAAGATAATGAAAGACGCAACGTATCCCGGAAAAAACTTGCTCACATTCGATCTTCGATCATAGGGGCACTCCCAAAGGCAGGACTGGCTGCAAGAGAAGTAATTAGAATAGGTTTTTATAACTGTCTTACTAAAATTCCTCTTCCTCCGGTCTAGCAATTTCATCCTTCTTAACACTGGAGCAAATATTCCTGCTTTTGCCCTAGCAAAGACTGCAACTTGCTCGAAAGTAGAAGGACTAGAAAAGGCTCGTCTGGATCGGACATGAAAAGGAACCGCTGGAAAAGAGAATTCTGGAGAGCTTGAGAACTCACTTGCTTTAGGTTTAGGGACCTTGACCAGCGAGGACCTCACAATGAATGTATGGATGGGCTGGACCGACATCGAAAGCCACTCCAACAGACTCAGAGATGGGATTTGCCCTTTCTTACACTTGACTGGATGGCACTCGCTCAAAGGCCAATGGCAACGGGGGGGGCTTACCTCAAGACTCTAAACGGCTTGTAGGCGTACGGAATGGAAATGCATGCTAGAGTTCCCAACGGCTGGAAAGCAACTTTCATGGGAACCCTAACTAACTAGCTAACTAGTGCCCCACCCAAGCTCTCAGAACCCTCGTAGGAAACCAGCTTTCGATTGAGTGCGAGATTTAGGGATGAATGAGATTTTTCACGCTTCCCAGGCTGGGTTAGGAAAAAGGGAGAATCTACATTGAAACGAAAGGGCGCACTCTTTGCTGCTGCAACTTGTCTGCCGAAAGCCGTTCCCGTACGGGTGCTGGTACGCTTACTCGCGACTAGCGAAGTCATCCTTGTTTTTTTTATGACGATCCGTCAGTACGAAAGTCTCAAGCTGAGCTAGATCTAGGCTGCTAGAGAGCACTTCTACTCAGAGCGGCCAAGCTCACTTCGCCCCACACCGCTTATCTCCTTGCTATGTCATCAACCCCACTAAGCCAACGAGCCTTAACGGCCTGGAGCGAGTCTAAGAGAAGAGCTAGATTCGCCAATTACTCCTATTCCTTGAGTGATAGTCATCCGAACTGATTCGATAGCAGTAGCAGCGGAGAAAAGGCTATTTGAGGCCAATTGATAACATCACAGCTGATACGACAGCTTATTCACTTACCAAAGCAATAATAGAAAGAAGCAGTACATGTTCGACCGGTTAGACGTGAAGTCGAACGAGTTGTTTGAAGACCAGAACATTAGCAACTAAGTCTTTACGGTCGAGGGTCGATGTAATTGACGCGAGCTCTCATTCAAGGTTTATTCGAGATATCGAGATTGGCATTCCACTTTCGTTAGTATGATAAGTAGTTTTATCCATTGAAGTTGAAGTACATAGTTTACCGATTGAAGTTTAGGTAGAAAGCTCAAGTTTTTTTTTCTTTACCGCTGCCGGATAAGTTTGCTAACCGTGGCCCTACTCCTTTCATGCCTCACCCAAGGGGATTCTAAGATTGTCTAGGAGTCAAAACGATGTGGAACTTCTATTCTATATCCAAGCTGAGCTCGGACCCTCCTCACTCACGAGTAAGCGCTTTCAACTCTTCCTGGAATCCGTCCATTACCTAACTTCGTTCACTTGTCTTTAGGCAACTCCAAAGGCATAATCAAAAGATAGGCTGATCACCAATGAAACTGCCATTCCAGAGGTTTCGTTAATGCCTTCTTTGGCACTTGAAGCCAATCAACGTATGGAGCAAAACTGCCTCAGTGACCAGGAACGACAGTCGTCTGCTAATCGAAGATGGACATGCAGAAGACTGCGATGCAAGTAACGGGGTACATAGAGATGTGTGTAAGGACCAGAACTGCAATTTATCAAGACCTCCATCCCCGTTACCTAAGGACACGGAGATACGCGTTCACGAACTAGCCAATGCCTGCGCACCGATGAAGGATCCCACCAAGGGTGAGACAAGTCTTATGCTTATCTCCTCCGACACAATTCTACCAGCTGTTCAGCAGTGTGGAGGAGAAGCAGGAGTCAACTCTGGCGAATCCCCAATATTGGCCACAGAATGGACCATCATTCAATAGAAAGAGATATGGAGGAAAGGAACTGAAGCGCAAATTGCGTATATAGTGGCTCGAGGCGGCGATGTACACGTGCCTATAGCATGCAGCTGATAAAGAAGAGAGATAGATATATAGGAAGTGTGCCATCAAAGAAAGCTTTTTAAGCAATGTGACTACTGAGCCTACTATGGTTTGATAAAAATCCTTGGGATAGGGAGGCTCGTAAATGGTTGCGGTTAGTCACTAGAGGTTAGTAGGTTTCAGTTGTTTAGTCACTGATAAATGAGAGCAGTCACCAACGAGTCCCATCGTAATGACTGGGCGTTAAGCGTCACGAGCTTACGGGAGATAGAGCGAAGCAAGCCGTAATAACTTTGCATGAACATTGAGATGTCCAAGATAAAAGGAACGAGGGGAAGAATCGACGATATAACATAAAATCGTGAATTCAAAAGCATGACGAGAATGAGAAAGTCGAGATGAAAACCGCAATTCAGTGGTTGTTAAAATTAGTTGGATTGGGAAAGATTGAGGATTCTACGATGTCGAAAGGATTTTTGAGAATGATGAAGACTAGGATAGGAGTAGGAGGACGTAGTGGAGGCTGGAGGCGGATCGGTTGGAACGCGAGCTAGCCGCCCGGGGGGTTCAATTCCTCCCCGATTCCTATTTAATCTATCTTCCCTTGAAAGAAAGGATCATAGAAGTTCTCACAAAGTGGAGAAGAAGAAGGCAGCTCATTTCGGACCCTATTGGAATGAGCACGGCTAGCCGAATTACTTGTTTCATACCCTCAGAAACTCACCTTGTTCCATAGTTCGCGGGTCAAGGTTCGACCCATACTTATTCATGTCTACGATTGAGTGGCATTTGTATTTTTTCCTCTGCAATTCCCTAGAGACTCCTTTACTGTACGACTAGTGAAGAACTAAACGAGAGCTGTGGTTGACCAAGCATGGGAATAATTGGACGTAACTCCTACGTCGAGTTGGATGATAATCTCAACTCTCTTTTCTATATGTTTACCAGGCATTGCTGGCAATTGCCCCTCCCTTACTCGTCGCCGTCTCATGGCTATGCGCCGCATTTTCTTAGGGGTATAGAGTTCTCGCGCGGCTTCGCGAAAGGGCCGACTTGTTGATATGCTTGTCGATATGGAATTAGATCCCAAAGTTTCGACCACTCACTATCGTCAGAGAAGCCCCAACCTCTTCCTTTCTATACTAAGAGTCATATTCAAAGGTATCCCAACACCGGTAATGCCCCATCTCTTAGTCAATCCGCTACGCACCTTAAGCGCTAGAAGGAATCCGGAAACAGGTGAACCTCTTAGAAGTTTCGATCTTCCCCCACTTTATCCAACTTAGTGGAAAGCAGCAAGGAGAGCAGCAGGTAATTTATTAAGGAAGCAAGAACTCTTAGGCAAGGAGGGGCGTAGCGCTTATCGTTTAAAAGGAGATTTCTATTGTTCTTTCGAGATGCGAAGTTAATGGCATAGAGGCATATTTATATGTAGTGGTTCTCCCGAGGCACATGCGAACTCAGAAGCAGCAGCAGCATTCTCTTTAGCATCCCGCAATTCCTGCTTCTTGATAGCATAGGAAAGATAGAAAACCAGTAATCCAGCATCTAGATAATATTTGTTAATTATGGAATTGATTTAAGTTTAAGTAACGCAAATATTTCATCTTTCATAGTAAACTCTCATGTAGCGTTAAGAAGTCACTCTTCCAATACGAGGTAGAAATCATAGCTCTTTTCCTTTAGCTCTTACACTAAACTAAGTAGAGTCTATATCACCGTAGATGCTGAGATAGAAAGCTTGAACTTAGCCCTCGGGCTGTGAACCATTGTCACTCGTATGGATGTATGTACCTCCGCGCCTAGAAGATCACTGGGGATGAAAAAGGGGGTACCGGAGGGTGATATTGGCATGTATTCCCCACGGACCCATTGAACATACGTATACCTCACTTGCCTTCACCGATTCTTTCTCGCCGTTTCCGCTTTCGTATAGGGAAGTGGTCGCTTACGCCAACTGCTATGCTTTCTTGAAGTAACTGGCCCCGTGCCTTTGCTTTTCGAGGTAAAGCACCCTTGACCTGAAGAGATAGACTTTTCTAAGAGAAGAGCGGCGTAGTGGCCAAAAAGAAAAGACCATAAGGTTTTGGGGAGATAGAGTATCTAGGGACAACTCCAAGCTTGATAGCAGCCATAGCTTTAGGTTCAACGGATCGAATGATAGGTCGAAAGAGGTATCATACATTTAGTAGGAAAGATAGCTTCATTCGCATTCTATCTCAGTTGCTAATGGTGGGTAGCCATTCTTCTATCATCGGTTGAGGGAATCAGCAATGACTAGTTCTGGGGAGGTGATGGGTGAAGATCTAAGTGGACTACTAGAGAAGTTCTTTTCCGATCTCGACGCCTAGCCTACCAGATCCATGGACTTAGCCGATCCGAGCCATCAATCCTACATGAAAGGATCTTCATCTATCCAAATAGCCCAGAAAATGACAGCCATCCAAAGGCTTAAGCCCATATTGCCCCGGCCTTCCATCAAATATTTGGCTTTTTCCAGGATACTCGGGTGAAAATACCCATGGATTTTCTCTTTGCTTACTAGCTTGATATAATTCAGAAAACACTAGTTTTCTCGATTGTTCAGTATTTGTATTGGATTTGTTTTTGGGTCATCCCCCACTAACCGAGGCTGAACTTTTCTATATACTCCTAGCTAGGGTACACCAGACTTGACTTTAATAACTTAGAAACGTCCAGCCCATGGATTGATTTGATAGTCCACGTTCTTGAACTAGCGGAACTGGAACTGGCTTTGTCTCCACTTCTCCTGCTCTCGATTCCACTTATTAGCGGCCACCCTGTCTTTACCGACGCGGCCTTACCTTCTTTTCTTAGGCGAGGACACCCTCGCTTATTGCAAGAGCAGGAAAGCTAAGATACTTCAAAAGGAAGGTGACGAATGATCATCTCCATATGGAATTTAGAATTGATCACCAGATGTCGTGGACCTGGCTTGCTTACTTCATTTTACGATAATCTAAGTGGAGAAATGGTAGAACTACTTATTCATTCATTCCCACATTGGGCGTGGGTGGACTCAAAGGGTATGGGCTAGGGGGCATAAAGGGGAAGCTTGGATTCTGAAAATGGAGCAGCTCTGGCTTCCTGACCGGATTCATTCAATCAATAAGGGTTCGCTCTTGGCCTGCGCCTCAGCTTGAGACATTGGCGCGAAACTATGAATCTGATCTAGCTGCCGAATCTGATATGAATTTGTGATCTTTCTGGCTTCGAGCGGTGAACAATTCCTATCGTACAAGAGGATGGCCGGTCTAGCCCCTTTCCTTTGATGTTGCTGACATAGATGGGGTGCTTGTCTCTGCTCTGAGTCCTCTCTCTCATCCAAGCAGCTTCAGACATAAGGGGCAAAGCAAGAGTGAAACTACGAGCTAAAAGCAGGTTTATTGAGAATATGATACCAATTTTGGCGCACTTGTTTGATGAGCTAAGCCTAAGCGCCCCATAAGTAAAAAGCTAGCCTTACAACTAAAGTAGAAAAAAATCCCTCTTTTTCCTGTTTAGTAGGGCTAATGAACGACCCTTTGATCTATGTCGTTCCCACAGGTCTGATTAGAAATGCTAAAATGAGTGGAGCGAAGGGCATTAGAGGTAAAAAGGGGGTGGGAGCGAGCTTTAATTGAAGTGGGGAGTCAATTAACAACGAGGCTGTAGTTTACTAATAAGGACTATTGCGACTAATCTAGCTACCCCTCAGGTCAAGCTGAGGCCACAAACAAGACCACGCTTAGGATACTAAGCATAAGCAAGACTGCTAAGGAACGAATTTTTAACTAGTTGCCCAGGATGAGGCCATTGCAGCCACTAGTACGGCCAAGTCACCAAAGGAAGAAGTAGCAGCTCCAACTGCTGAAGATATTGCTCTTGTTGCTCAATCAGTCACTGTGGAGCACACCGGAGCTCAGGGAAGGGATGAGGTTAGGGCTTTGTTTAACAGACACATTCTAGGATAGATTGCCAGTAAGCAAGCAGGTATCTATTAGCAGTAAGCTTAAGGCGATAAGTGGAAGGCAATAAGTTGGGGCCTAGCCTTCGTAAGGCCGCATCTGAGAAGGAGACTTTCTTCCTTTGGATATGAATCCCATGCCTAAATTCCATCCACAGCTCCGTCAATAGCTTCGGATTCAATAGCAGCCTACTCTGGGCTTATTATACGATAGCACTCGCAAAGGGAAAGCCCTTATTAAAGGGAAAATGGGCATGGACATTAAAGGCTCTAAGCTTCTTTACTGAAATGAAAGCCAATAATGGGGAGAATTCGATTCTACTCAATTACATCGACCCTTATCCCCCTCCCTTTCCCCCCTGGCCGTGCCACACTTCAGAAAGACCCTTAAGTTAAGGCCTTTCACTTACTTTCCCACTACCTTGTGCTTGCTATTTACTAAACTACAATTTAGTTGGTCCCGATCACCTTTCACAACATCCTGTCTATGTAGGAGTAAGTTGCCAAACTTTCGAACATCGCTACGAACGTCATAGCTATTGGTTCGACTTTCATCGATACTCGGAAGCGAAACCGCCCAGCAATTCCTCTACTTCACACCGTTGATTGGTTTGAGCGCCGTATATACTTACCGTCTTGTGACGATCTCGGGATTCCCCCCATAACGGGTCAACTAGGTTGCTCGCTTGAAGGAGCTGGCAAGCGTCGTATATTTGCTATTGGCAATTATGTGAATCAGAGGTTACTGAAACCTGTTCACCTTTGGTTTGCTTCGGTTCTTCGGAGCATCCAAATGGATGGGACCTTTAACCAAACAAAGCCTTTGGTTCGCTTTGTTCCTAGCTACACCTGCTTCAGCTATGATTTAAAGAGTGCTTATGGCTCTTGGCCGATTTTCGCGTTCACTCCTTTGGTGTGGTGGGCTGCGGAACAGGTAAGGCCGGGGATCCGGTTCGATAAGTATGCGGTACTCGGTGATGATGTTCTCATCACTGACCCACTTGTGGCGGAGCAGTATCGTTTAGGGTTGCGGAGATTAGGGGTGAAGATCTCACCTTCGAAGTCTCTGATATCTTCAACTGGTGCTGCTGAGTTTGCGAAGCGCTTTTTAGTGAAGGGTGTAGACCTATTTCCGATCTCTATGATAACAGGCTTTCCACCATCCCTACGGGCTTATGGCTATTCATGAAAAGTATAACATAAAATTATTAAGAATAGGTGGTGCTGGCTTTAAGACTCGCTCGTCGCGTAGGAGTTTGAAGTCCACCAAATGGCGGCGCTTTAAGCTCTTATACGACAAGTCCTACCTGCCAGTGGAGTTTGGTGGTGGTCGACCATTGAATCCCTACCCTTTTAGGTAAAATTCAAAGGTATTTCTTAGATCTTTTAATAAAGACGATGGGATCTTGGTTAAATCACCTTAGGTGGTACTGCCGTATAAAAACCTTCAGCTTCCCTTGATGAGATCTTGCAAGTCCCAGTTGTGGAAACCCATTGGTTCATTCGTCGGGAAGATCCTAATCTTACTCGATGGGGGCTAATTTGGCGTGCCCACAACATTGTGCAAGATGTCGGTTATGATTACATGGGTTTAGTGTTTGGTCGGGATCCTATCCCTCTTAATCCTGATCCGTGTGATTGTACTGGGAGTACCTATCTGTCTTAGTTTCCTTGTTGCTACTGTGGATACACAGTGCATAGTAGTCAGCCTGTGCATGGTCGTAAGACCCTGCATCGGTGACACCATCAGACCATAAGACTTATGTAACCTACACAGAGTGCGTGATACCTAAGATTTCCAGTCTTTTTGTCGTGTTGTCGCGATGGTCCGGGCTTTGACGTGAACCGAGGGGGCGTAGGATTAGAGAAAGATAGTGAATAAGGAAGCATTCAGTACGGGAGAGTTTGTCGACTCGGGTTGGGAAAGGTGCAATTCAGAAGTGATTCGAAAACAGAACCTGATTCCATTCTTGGAGGAAGGGAGGTGGATATGGGCTTATACAGCAAGTCAGCTAGCTTCCTTTCCTTTTTTTAGGGCCACTAGCTCGAACCAGAGGTTATTGCTTCTTGTTCAGCTACGACTCTTTATCAAGGCCCATACCTTAGTCTGGTCACTAGTTTATTCGCACCTTTCGTCTGCTAACCTGACCTACGACCTAAGGCCCAAGCTATGGAAACTTCCCGGTCTTTGTGCTCTTTGGTTCTTCTTTTTCCTCTCTTATTCCCAACATCGCGAAAGACACGACAAAAGGGCACTTTCTTTAACCAAGGGTTATGACCCTTAACAAAATTGCCTCTTAAGCCTTCGTGCTTCATACTCATAGCGAAATGGTTCAGTTCACTGCTCTTTATGAGTCCTAGATCTTTTTTGATTCCCAGTTTCGTCTCGTAAGGGATCAAGCCTATTTTCTCCTTTACAGTCGAGTGAGGCCCTTTCCGTAACAACTCCGCTTTGGCTTCCTCTACCTTACGTAGGAGATCTTTACTAGAGGGGGGGAGGCTCTCAATCCAATCGTGCTTATCGTTCAAGCGGTTAAGAAGCTAGTAGGATAGTAATAAAGAAATAGGTAACCCGCTTGCCTGGAAGAGTGATCTTTCTGGTCAGCTAGGGCGAGTTCATGATAAGAGTGATCAAATTAATGGAGGGCCACCACGCAGCAGAATAGCGGCTAGGCCATAACCACTATGTGTCAGAAAAGCAATATCAACTATGGTTTACTATGTTCGACGCCTGGATTTCGTCAGTAGCAGGTCTCAAGCCTCGACTCTAAGATCTTCCAGATTCCTATCAATAACCTAGCATATTAGCTCATGCTTATCTATTAAAAAACCTGCTATAGCAATCTACCACCTTCTGCATGACAAACCTCATGGAAAGAAAGAGTGAGGATTTTGGAAATGAATGTAAGTTAGTGAAGCAAGGCACTGAAAGTGAAAGCTGTCCAATCGCTCTAAGCCAGTTGTATCTGGTGACTATTGGTATTCATAATTTGGTTCTATTTATTTCCATAAAATCAAAATTGTTAGGTTGTCACGATCAGTAGAAAATACTGAGCTCCATCTATGCCAACCATCATAGAAAAGAGTTCAAACTACTTACTAGTAGAGGCGCATGGGAAGGAGAGTAATTCCAACTGTTTCCTATGGTGACAAATGATATTGGGAGATTCTAACCAAAAGGGCGTTCTACCCATGGATCAGCTAACGCAGTTCAGATACTAAAGGAATCTCACCAGATTACGTCCCGAGACGATAGGCGACCTACATTTCCTTTGAAAGTTGAATTCGTCAGAATAACACTTCACAAACCCAAAGCGTCAAACTCACCTCGGTTTAGCAATTACACGTACAGTCCAGGAGTTGCAGAAGGGATATCAGGATCTAGGCAAGTAAAGAACTTGCTTTGCTAATTGCATAGGATCACTCGCCTTATCCCAAACAGATTATGGAATGAAATTGATGAGATTGTCAGAAAAGAAAATCTCAGTAGCTCCAGAGATGGATCGCCTACGAAACGAAAGGGACTATCGCTCTGAAACCCTGCCTGGCAATTCCCTTAGACCCCAAGTCACCACAATACGCTGCTATGCCCGCCCCTACCAGCTCCAAGACTGACTTCGGATTCGGATACTTGGATCGAATATAAGGGACCAAAGCCCGAGTTCAATCAGTACCGTCGCTGTCAGAAAGGAAAGACTGTCCGACTGTATGAAAGAAGTAAGAAAGAGGCAACAGCCGCTTTATAGCGGGAGAATATGATACAGAGACTTTCATTGCCCTTAACTCCTCACATAAAGCAACAAAGGAAGTGTCAAGTGTAGCGTTATCTATGAACCCGCAAAAGTCAAATATTGTCTAAAATCTAGGAGTTTTCCTGCCATCATTGCCATGATGAATCATTCATCATCGCCAGCACCTTTCAGGAAATCGCTGGAAGCAAGGACACTCTTGGACAAGACGAGAGTCACAATGCTTTCACTCTTACTGGGCTCTACCGTCATGGGATTGATGTTTTTGATCCCAAGTGAAACTTCACCTGGTGCTGATACGAGTCTTGACTTCCCCTACACAGAGGAGAACAGGAGGTGGACTTACTTCCATACTTAGATTGAGGAGCTCCTTTACAGCCATGTTGAGAACAAAGAACACTGATGTGTGCTAAAGGACCGGAGCAAGCCGATCTTCTTCACAATGGCAAGGTTGGACCGTGTGATGACTGGACTCGTTGAATGGTATGGCAAGAATGCTCGTCTCCGGGAGCTGTTTCACCTTGTTGTGGTTGGTGGTGATCGGAGGAAGGAGTAGAAAGACTTGGAAGAGCAAGCAGAGATGAATAAGATGTATATTGATAAAGACAACTTGAATGGTCAGTTCAGGTGGATTTCTTCTTGAAAGTGCTATTGATGGATGGTGGGCCAGGGAACCATCGGTCAGTCCGAGTGGGAGTCTGTTCCGGTCAAACGGAAGAAAGGCGAGCAAGACAGCCTTAGTGCATTGATGCCCAGAATTCGTGGTATAGAATCAGCTCCTAGTCTTAGTTAGCTCTCCTAGCTGCACATTCCAGAACTATTATATAAGAGTCTGACATCAGTCAATCTGATTTGCACAAGCATTGAAGGAGGGTTCTGCAATTGAATCAGAATGAAAAGCATTAGCAGGGTTACTCCTTCACATTCAACAAAAGTAGCATTAGCGCTTCCAAGTCTTTAACTTCCTTTTTCAAGATGCCCAACTGTCTCATCTCGTGCAGCAGGAGGTTGAATAGTATATACGAAAGATGTTAAATCGATCCGTTTAGATGGTTTAGAAAGAGGGAGTTTGAACTGTTAAGATAACGCTCTTTCGAGATGCTTTAATTACTATTGGGATAATTGGTAAGGCATCGCTTTACTGTATTTCTAAGAGTTAGCAGTCGAAAGGGAAGATTTGATCAAGTATAGAATCTACTATTATAGAATCCGCTTTCGTTAAGCCTTTAAGTAAGATTAGTGGGGCTCATTGAACACTAACTTAACCTAAAAGGTCCGATAGTGTGTCAGTGAAGACCAAGCCACAAACTAGCCTCTTTTCCTTCCCTTCTATGGTGAAGTCAGAGCATCCGTTTTAGTAGAAGACTTGATCTTCCATACACCAGATCAAGCGAGAGAAAACATTATCCTTAGCCATGCATTCCAATGCCCAAAACCGGGGTTACTAGTCAATGTACTAGTCACACTTACGGCATAAGCGATGTCCGGGCGAGTGCACGTCATTGCATACATTAGGCTTCCAACCAAATCAAGCAGTTGGGTCTTAATAAATTAAGATAGTTAGCGATTGCCAATAGCCTCCTCAAGTTCAAGGGCCCACCTCAACGATAGTTTCCTTCTCTGATGGTAGGCTCGCCTACACGACAGACTCTGGAGCTGGTAAAAGGAGAGTGTTTGCAATTGATCTCATGATCACCCTCTTTTTTTTGTCCCTTTGTTTCAGACTACATCCGCTTCTTTGGTACCCTTTGATGTACCTTTCATGAAGTGGATGTCTCCCAAACGCCTTGCACTGGAAGGGAGGTATTTCCCCGCTTTCTTTAGAACAGGGCAACCTCTAGGTTACTACGCTTCTTGGCCGCTCTTCACACTTTCCCATTACTATTTGGTATGGTGGTGTGCTGAGCAAGTGTACCCAGGTATCACTAGGTATGCCATCCTTGGCGATGACATCTGTATTGCAGACTCCGAGATGGCCAAGGTATACCGCGTTGATACTTTAAAGGTACAGGTTTCATTACCTAAGTCTTTGGTCTCTGAGATCGGGTGTGCCGAGTTTGCTAAGAAGTTGAGGGTTAGGGCTTTGACTGTTGATTTCTCTCCAGTCTCATTCCAAAACCTCTTAAACTCCCATCACATAGCAGGAGCTATGGCAGTCGCTAACACTTCTAGTGTTCGTTGATTTGACGCTAGGATTTACGGTGCTTTAAAGTCTTATCAAGACTTAACCACCCGTTATCCGCCCGATACCAAGGGTTGAGGGCTGTGTGGGACCAAACTTTTGAATTGTGAGTAGTCTTCCCCTTTTCCTTATCTTAAAGGATATCTGACCGATATTCTTTAAAGAGCTTCTAATCCCAAGGATCTCGTAGTGATGCCAGAGTTACTCTATCAAGATGTGGCTTCTGCTCACTTTTCTGAGTATACCTTGGTTTGGTAAGGGCATGGATGAAGCAGTGGTTGAACGTAGTTCAATGGTATTATACCAACCTGGCCTTACCCTTTGAGAGGTTCCTTTCCGCTCCTGTCGTTCAGCATCACTGGAAAGCGAGAACTGAAGACCCCCTATTAACTCGTTTTGGGTTAATGTGGAGGTTATTCGACGAAGTTGGAAAATGGAATCTCCATATGGTAGGTATACTACCGTGTTCTAGGACAAACCTATTCGGGGGTATCTCCGGTACGAGTTTCCTGGTTTATGCTATGCCTCTGGGCTTGACCAGCCTAAGGCACGGAGTGGGAGCATTCATATTGATTGAGTGTGACTCTCCGAAAGCCATCAGCCATGAGTTAGTTAGATTAATAATGCCATTTCAGGCGAGTGAATATCTTTATCTTGCCTTTCTGCTTACCTTGCCCTTTCTGTATGATAGTCTCTTCCTCTTCTTCCTGCCTTGCCTTTTCTGTAAGATTGGGTCTACCTGCCTTAGTCGACGATGCCTTACCCTTCCTTATCCTGAGTCTTGGTATGCTTAGATGCCGGTTCCGCAGCCGACTGTTGAATCTCTTTTTGCCTTGGTGTGCGAGACAAGAGGTTAGGGGAGGGGAAGGTTAGCGAGACCCCCGGTTCTTCTGGTTTAGAATCTCTGACTCTTAGACTGGCTGGAGTGAGATGAGAGACTCCTTTATTCCAGCTGCTTTCGTGCCTCAGTCTCGTTCCCTAGCTCTCTTGAAAGACTACCCATCCAATGAGACTCCTGAGACGGCTACAGCTATTCCCACTTCTGGGACTGTTTTGAATGCCATTATGGGACTCGATCTAGATATCCTTCCCTTAGGATAAGACTCTACATATAAATGGCACTGAAAGTTGATAGGCTTACCGAAAGCTGAAGCTTTTAGATGGACGGGAGAGGGAGAGGCAGTTGTTTCGTTCGTTGACCCGGAACTAGGTGCAGCTCCATAATAAGAAGCGCAGGAAAAGCCAATCCCAGGGAAATGGGTCTTTCTGTCCAGTTCACAGACATGTCTATTTCACCGATCCGAGACAGTGCCCAGATCGTTAGGCCTCTCGTGCTCAGGAAGGTCAGAACAGAAAACATATCCTTCAAGTCCCTTTGCTGATTCTAGAACAGCGGATACGCATTCAGTTACCTTTCCTTTCGCGGATTCTCTAATAGCGGCATCCACATGATCAGAAAGCAGTGACGAAGGGTAAGGTCAAAGTGCTAGGATGCAAAGATAAGAAATGCCGACAAAGATTCGTATTAGTGAAAAGAGCCCTTATTCAGGGGTATGAAAGCCAGAAAGTAATAGGATTTTACCTTCCACTTTTTTTTCCGTTAAGTTTTCCTTGTCCATTGTTTATCGTCTAAGGCCTATTTTATTTTTCCGCCGAATTTCATGTATTTTGTTTTTTCTTTGTCCGTCATTCTCTTTATCCTGCCTGTCATTTTATTTTGGGAGTCGAACCCGGTTCTAGCGAGAGATGAACTATTGAGCGTTAACCCCAACGAGAAAGGAAGGACGGAGAGGAGCATTTTCGGGGACTAGCCTCCTTCCTTCTTACTTGACTTCCAATTCTCATTTTACTTTTTCTTCTGTTTGCATCCCGATTTTACTAAGGCTGGAAAGAAAGAGGTGCTTGCTTTATGAAAGGATCGGAATACGGATGAGATCAAAAATGCCATCATTAGGGCAAACGATGCAATAGCTTCGGTTAGAGCAAAGCCCAAAATGGCATAACCAAATAATTGTTTAGCCAATGATGGATTTCGCGCCACGGAATTAATCGAGGAACTAAGGACGTTTCCAATACCGACAGCAGCTCCCGCTAAAGCTATTGTAGCAGCTCCGGCACCAATTGATTTTGCACCCTCTAACATCTCGAAAAGAGAATGATCGTCATGCTTTTGAATTCACGCCACTCGTCCCGCCCTCTTCACGAACTTGTACAATCAATGCTACAGAGATAGCCAACTCTATTATCAAATAAAGAAGGAAACGGGCGAGAATTTGGCACCAGATATCTGGAGGTGTGGAAAGAGCAGCTGTGATAAATGGAAAAACCATCAAAAAACGACGATTGCTCGTCGACCTTTCTACAGAAAGACCCCTTGGTTCTGGCAAACGGATCACAATTACAGGTACCTGGGAGCATACCGATGCAATGAACAAAATACGAAAAGTTAACATAATATGGTCATAGATCCTTGGTTGTAACTTGATCATGAGCGAATTTGTTGATGTTGCACTCATGAAGTATAGAAAGTGCCAAACATTGGGAACGACCCAGAAAAGAGTTAGGAACAGAAAGAAGGAGAAGCAATAAACACTTAAATGGAGGAATCTATTGTATTTTTGCCTTTGTTCCCTATAGCAAATGGGAATTAAAAAACACCAAAATTGATGACTTATTAAGGGAAAGACGAAGTAAGAACACGCTATTGGAGACGTTGCAACATATGTCGGGAAGGCTTCCGTTGATTGTGTACGAACAAAATACGAGTCCAAAGGCAGGCTAAGAAAGGATTTGGCTAATAGAAATATTAACTCTTCCGGGAGCAAGTAGCACGTAAACCATGTCAAAGCAAGAGCAACCAATATCCGAACTGAACGGATTCGAACTTCTCCTAGAATCGTTTCCGGCGCGAATTTCAATTCAAAGAATGCATATGAGCTATTCAAAAGTCAATTCTCTTAGGACCCATACACTTATTGAAAGAGGTTGCCTTCCTCCCGCGGAAAATAAATTATTCGCCGATGCGATGATTTAAGCCTTGTTGGGCGTTTAAAGAGGTAAGGTGGAAGACTGAAGTCAAGCTGCAAGCCTTCGACAACAACAAGAGGCCAGTCACTGAACACCACGCCAATCCCGATGAAAGTACAAGCCGAAGCCCAATTCATTGCAGCTACGCCCTTTCTTTCCTATTTTCCTTTCGATCCTCGGCTTTGTCTCCCCAACCCCAGACGAGGAGGAATGGGTCGTATTGTATTTCACACCATCCTTGAAAGGTGGGTCACACTCTTATCAAAAGATGTGGGATACTTCGGAACATAAAGCAAATCTCTACCTGATACATATCAATGAGCGCCATTGGGCTAGCTGAATGGAGAACTGCCAGAGAGAAAGAAGCACTTTAATTGACTACGGGCTGGAGTGAGACGATAAAGACCAGTCTCCCTTATATACGCAAAATAGAAAGAGTCTTTCTGGCGTAAACGATTGAACGGAAACAATTGGGAAAACAGTAGACGCGGGGAGGGAAACTGAGATTGGTAAGGAACTTCGCTTACTTCTGACCTACTCACACTGGCTTTCTTTGCTCATGCATGGACAAAAGAGCGAAACCTACTACAGTCTAACGGGGGAATATATACCCTGGGCTGACTCTAACTTAGGCGAACCACAATCAATGAGACTTTGCTCTACCGAAAACCACTTCACACTAACCTCCTGCTCTTTGCTATCGCTTCCATGCTACGCTCAGTGAATCCCGTGCGCTCGCTATAGCCTCTCGAGATGAAATGGAAAGTTAGAGTAGAGGGAGAGTTAGAAGGTAAGTAGAAATATCAAGATAGGCATCTTTGCCGGTCTTTCTATTCTCCGACTTTCATTCAATTAAGGGAGTTGAGCCGAGGGATAAGCTGTTCTTGCTTGAGTTTCATCAGTGGAAGGTGGTAACGTATATAATCTAAATGGCTGCTTTTAGCTTTTCTGACTTTCCTGTTCTGCTATCCGTTAGCTCGAAGGGTAGTAAGAATAGATATTCAGTCACCCTTTTTCGGTTTGTCCAATTCCTTTTCTTTGTTATAGAAAGCCCCGGACTCGACTGGAGCTGGCGCGAAACACAGCCTTCATTGATGAAGGAGAGGCTCTCCACTAGGGTGGTCACTTAGTTCAGGATCAGGATCGCCACCATCCGTTTCGACAGAAGTGTCGTCCCTTGTGGTTAAAATAGAAGGTCTTCGTCGACCCAATCTGCTGACCTTGCCACGATTTCGAGTGAGATTTACAAAGATCGACCAGGAAGCAATAGGTTTTTATTTGAGCTGTAAGGGGGGTAGCATGACAAGCCGAGAGGGCGAGCGAGGCGTTCCCGCGTGTCGTTCTGCGTGGTTCGGATTAGTGCTTCCTTGTCTGAATGTCCCAATGCCGCGCACTCAACTCCAGTCAGCTGGCTGAGCAGCTTCTCATTCTGCTGTGCCTGCCTGGTGCCCAGCAAAGCTAGGACTATTCAACTCTGATTGATACAGGGCTTCAGAATGAATCAATACTCCCTTAATATAACAGGGAATGGATTAAGGAAAGAGGAAGATTCAAAAAAAAAGGATACTACCCCATGCAAGAAGGGTTTGGGGGAAGGAATGGGCTGTGGGTGATGGGGGGAGGAGGGAGGAGCTTACGGCTTGTGATTAAACACGACAAATGCGTGTATACCGCGCTTCGTTGTCCTGACAGGGAGAGCTCTTCTCTGTGGGGCAAAGCCTAGATCGTTTCATTGAGCCTCAAAGGGTATAAGAATATATACCTCGGAACTGGTTAAATAGCCGCGAGAAAACATCATCATTGGCTCTTTTGGCGGAGTGGTTCCAGTTTTTTTTGGCGGATGATGCCTATGCTCAAAAAGGCTCCTACACGGGAAAAGGTTCCCAAACAGTTCTTTACCCTGATTTGGCTATAGCTGCTTTGACGCCCTGTCCATGTTTATTCATATCTTTCCTCTTCTTTCGGGTTCAGCATCGGGACAACTGGAACTGTCGGCACGGGGGAAAGAAAGCAAGTTGGCTCGACTGACGCTTAAGATTTAGCTTCTAACAATGTAGGTAAAATAAGCTAATACGGCGTACGGGATGTGAATAGATACACTAATGACTACGGCAACTCGGATGAAGATTGCAATCTCTGGTATAGATATTGATATTGACCCGCCTCTACGGGAAAAGTGGCATTCCGTTTATTTTAGTATGATAGTAAGTTGTGGGATTTCCCTGTGTTGTAGGTGTCGCTACCCTTCTATCTCTTTGTATTTAGACTTACACGAGCTATGAGAGGTCTCCTGTGCACAGACGCGAAGACATACAGCTGGTGAACGGCATTGAATAGAGCTTTTTCCCCGCGTAGGTCTGTCTATATCCTAGGGATTTTCTAAAGTGCCACTACGCTAAGTCTAAATATCCACCAATAGTAATAACTAGAGAACGACATAGTTCTGACTCTAAAGGGTCCCATATAAGGGCATATGCTTTTGTGACAAGCTCTTAGCACTTAGATTAGCTAGGATCGGAGCTTACGAGTTAAGTTATGGGATAGTCAATACAAGGTTCGTAGATGCTCGAGCGAGACTAAAGGGAGAGAATCTCTAACCTAGAGGCAGAGGTAGAAGTCACAGAAGAAAATAAAGTTATGACTTTTCGCAGTGGAAAGAACTTTCATTCTTCGTAGTTGTAGCAGAATCATGGGCACGGCTCGCTCCCAACCATTAGGTTTGTGTTCAGCTCTCGGAAGATCCATAGGGAGCCATAAAATACCCTGACGGGAAATACAACCCCTTAAATCAATAAAGAAAATCAATAGCTTCAATAACTCCTTTTTAGCTACCTTAAAGCTACCTTTTAGCTACAATAACTTCAATAATTTTAGCTGCAGGAAATGAAGAAAAAGAGCACCCTTATACCACCTCTTTTTAGGATATTCAAATTCTATTGTACCGGGCTTATTGGATCAAATTCATGTTGTTACACGGAATATGGCAGCCGTAGATAAGCAAGTTGGCGTTGAGTTGACCACATCTGTCGAAGTAAAGAAGATAGTAAATCCCAATCGATGAGAACGAAGTATTTTCTTCTTCGACAAGACGGGGGATCTAGTAGCTGCTTAATCTATGTCAGTAGGCCCCTATTAGATAGAAGGCCCCGCCTAATCCATCGCTTTTGGACATCTATAAAAGGCGGATTCTTCCTTTCTGGCCATTGTCCAGGTACTCAATCAGCAAACTACCTACGGAATCTTTCTTCAGAAGAGGAAGATGGGCTTCTTTTGCCACGGTCGTATCCTATCATAAATTTACCTAGCGGACATGCTCGTCCAAGAGAGATTTGCGCTTGTCCTTGCTAATTAGTCTGTTGTCGCTCGTCCTGTCTATCCTAGTTGCCTATCTTCGTCACCAAGAAGAGGGTTTGCACCGTAAAATGGTACAGATCTGCCTGCCCCCTAAAAAAGGTCAGTGTTTTGAGATCGTTCAACACAAGCAGGAGATCGAACAGATCCGATTGGTTGATTCAAGTCTAAGTAGCATCAACGATATACAGGCCCATTGACCGAGTGATGAAGTAAGCATGGCATCATAGGCAAAAACCAAAAAGGCCTTGAACATCTAGGCAAGGAGGCCTTGATTGACACGTACGTAGGTTCTGGTGGGCACATAGACATCTCACTCCGCGCCATGAACAGCGTTCAGAGTCGATTCTGTAACAGGAAAAGTGAAGACCGCTACTGCTCTACGCCTTACTAA